CAAGCTTCTTCATAGCATTATCCATTATAAATGAATTTTCTAGCATTTGACCCCGTACCACCGAAAGGTTTGGTCGCATACTTGAAAAATAACCCAAAAAATCAAGGGAATGCTTGGATAATTGGTTTATATAAATCCTTCCTGGTTGAGACCACACATAAGAATGACACTGCCATAAATTGACAAGATAATATTTCCACTTATTCATCAGAAGAGGGGTATCCTTCGAAGACAGAATAGATTTTCCTTGATATCTAACATAATGCATAAAAGGATCCTTGAAGAACCATAAGATGGCGGCCGGAAAATCATTAACGAAGACTTCTTCTACAGGATCTTTTTTTTTTTCATAGAAATGTATTCGCTCAAAAAAGATACCAGAAGAGGTTAATCGTAAATGAGAAGATTGATTACGAAGAAAAAGTAAAATGGATTCGTATTCACATACATGAGAATTATATAGGAGCAAGAATAATCGTGGATTACTTTTTGAAAAAATAATTTTTTTTGGAGTAATAAGACTATTCCAATTAGAATACTCGTGAAGAAAGAGTCGTAATAAATGTAAAGAAGAGGGATCTTTCACCCAATAGCGAAGGGTTTGAACCAAGATTTCCAGATGAATGGGGTAGGGTATTAGTACATCTGATACATAATTTAAATGTGGGAATTTGTCCTCTAAAAAAGGAAATATTGAATGAATTGATCGTAAATTATAAGATTTTACGATTTCTGTCGCCTCTAAGGAAGATACTAATCGTAGGGAAAACGGAATTTCCACAATGACTGCAAATCCCTCCGACATCATTTGAGAATACAAATTTTTGTTGTACCCAAAAAATTTATTTTGGTTAGAATCATTAGCGGAAATTATCAAATGATTCTGTTGATACATTCGACTAATTAAACGTTTTATAATTAGTAAACTATATTTAGTGTCATAACCTACATTATCCAACAAAATCGATCTATTTAAACCATGATCATGAGCAAGTGCATAAATATACTCCCGAAAGATAAGTGGGTATAGGAAGTCATGTTGCTGATATCTATCTAGTTCTAAATATCCTTGAAATTCTTCCATTTTTTATTTGAACAAGAAAAGAAATAGGTGATTTATTGGGTTATCAAATGATACATAGTACGATACAGTCAAAACAAGGTATTATAGTAAGAAAATACCTCGGAACAAGTAAGACTCATCAACAGACTCTCTAGCCTCTCTTTTTCCATCTAATTGATTTATGTTCATTCTAGGGTAACAAGATGGTTAGAAGTCCTTTATTTTTTCAATCCAATCGCTCTTTTGATTTTGAAAAATCTTTATCAATATACTGCCTTCTTCTACACATTTATCTCTACCCCATAATGGGTAATAGCTAATAATTAGGACTCATAAGAAATTTATAATCCACTCATGGGAAAAGTTTTTCCCGTATTAAGCACTAATATATTTTTAACGTCTAATTAGATCGGGTAATCATTCAAAAATTAAGAACAGAAGCTCATTACTTTTTGTTTCCCTATAATTGGAACCGTAGTAGGGCTCTACCCATTTATTCACTCGACCAAATTCATTTTTTTTATTACACGACAAGAATTCAAACAATTTAAATAAGGTTTTGGACCTATTCGGTAAGAATGAAATATTCTTAGAATTATCCATTGATACGACATGCTGCTTTTTCCATTCATTCCTTTCAGGATCAGTCGTGGTCTTACAAACTCTACCGATGGTATGGACGAATCTTTTGCTTCATACAAATGTGTAAAAGATGCTAGCCGCACTTAAAAGCCGAGTACTCTACCGTTGAGTTAGCAACCCAAATAAAATAATTAGAATGTGTAGATACAATCGGAATCTCAATAAAAAAAAGATTGAATTGCACAACGCAATCCAAACCAATCAAAACATTAAAATAGCAAAAATTTTTAAAATTCTAATTGATTAGATTCTGAACATAATAAAAATGAACAGATCCGATGAAAAAATTCTCAGATAAAAATAGGGATAAAGTAAAATATTTATAAATAGCTCCTTGTCTCTTATGTCATCCATTAATTCTATAGTATATATAGATTTTTATTGAGTTTAATCTTAATCAAAAAAAGACTTCTTGTATCACAGAAAATACAAGAACCCATTATTTGAATGAAATAAAAGCTATGGGACGGAGATATAAATGGATCCTTTTATCCACGATCGGATTATATTTATTTGATACACTGTTGTCAATATGAATGTTGAGAAAAGAATACAAAAGAAAAAACAATTTATAAATATAACTAACAATTCCAATCAATTAGACAATTAGAATTATAAGAAAAAATAAGAAAACAAAAAACTAAGGACTTGTGTTGGATTGGCACTATATAGAATATTTCTATACAACACAACATTGATACAATATTGGTGGAAAAATAAATTAAGTAAAAAATGAGGTTTATTCACTATTCACTAATCACTAAAATAAGCAAGTGAAATCCTTTGTGTTTTTTTATTTGTTCCTTAACTCATTGACAGTAATCTCAAAATTTTATATTTATAGACCCGATTACTTCATTTATTTATTCACTTAATCTTTTTCTATCTATTTTATATATATCAATAAAATTTATATCAATAAAATAGAAATAGATTTTTGTCGTTATAAAAGACACTCTTTTATAGTAACAATAATAAATTTAGTATGATATAGATATAATTTAGTATGATATAAATAGAACAAAAGAGGAAATAGCAAAGAAACAAAAAGGTTATACAAGGCTATATACAAATCATCCACATTTTTTTTATTTCATTAATTGAATTATATTTGTTGATTAGGGCGAAGTTCCGTAAAAACCCCCGCCCTTTTTGAAATATCATGAACAGTTCCTGTAGGTTGAGCACCTTTTTCAAGGAAATATAGAATAGCCGGAACATTTAAATAGATTTGATTCTTTATCGGGTCATAAAAACCCACTTTACGAAGATCTCTTCCCTCTCGTCGGGATCGAACATCAATTGCAACGATTCGATAAATGGCTCATTGGGATAGATGAACAATACCCCCCCCCTAGAAACGTATAAGAAGTTTTCTCCTCGTACGGCTCGAGAAAATTCTAAATTATGTCTATGTATAGAATCATAATATCAAATAGATCCATAAAATCATCAAATTCATTATATTATTGATTTTAGTTTAAATACTTTTTCTTAGTCTTCCCCCCCCCCCCCAAAAAAAAAAATATTTGTATCCTCATAACTCAAGTTGAATAACTCTCAAATAACTCAAAAGAAACCTTTTAGGTATTAAATTTATTGAGTGGTCTCTAACCCTTTTTGTCTGTCTCCTTTAGAATCTATTTTGATTCTTAAATATGATCTGGTTGTTGAGACAATTGAAAACGGTATTTCCTTGTTCCAGGATCTTTATCTTTGCCTTGAATCATTGGGTTTAGACATTACTTCGGTGATCTTTAAATCGTTTCAAAACGGCAGCAACATACCATTTTTTGTGATTTCTTTCTATCAAAGAATCGTATGAATGGTTGATTCCTACGTAATACACTTTACTTTTGATTTGATCAAAAGAGTTTTACCAATTCCAACAAAATTAACTTTTAAATTTTATCGAATTGGATCCTTTAGATTTATATATCTAAAATAGACTTACGAAGTTGTTCCAATTTATTGATCGATACTAACCTTAGATTCTTGCCCTTGAGAAATTAATCAATACGTTCTACTCGAGCTCCATCGTGTACTATTTACATGGCAACACTCTCAAAAATGAGGGTTCCAGTGGAACAGAACAAATGATGTCGAGCCAAGAGCACTTTCGTTCCTATATAATATAAAAAAGTGGTGGATGTAAGAATCCACAGCTGATCATGTCCTTCAAGTCGCACGTTGCTTTCTGCCACATCGTTTTAAACGAAGTTTTACCATAACATTCCTTCAGTTTGGAACCAGTATGTAATTGATTCAATTATGGAATCGTGAATAATCATCGGTTCGGTCGGTACATAATAATCTATACTTTTTTCTTCTATATGAAGAATGGATAATGTATGACGAAGTCTCAACAAGAATTCAATCAATTTAACCCCATTGTTTATAATTATTTTTTTAATTATAACTAACATAACATGAATAAATAAACACGAATAAACAAGTTATTTTGAATCTCTATCTTCAAGTAACGTGATAGGATAAATTCAACAATTTCACACTTCTTAGAATACCAAGAACTCATAAGAAATCATTAAAAAGATTTAATTGATTGAATAGTTTCCTACCCTAATAATCATTATTTGCATAAGGTTTTACAGTAAGTACCATTCGCTTTTTATCATCATTAAGAGAAAGATAAATCCATATTGGATTAAACCATCAATGATTAATAAAAAAAAAAGACTGATGTAAGGAAAGATTGAAGATTTAGGTTGTTATTTTTTCATATTTCATATTGTAAAATCTGTAATATTTAACAAATCCAAATTTCGTTTCATATGCGTGTTATTTGAACTCGATTAAATTTGTGAAAAAGATATGATTAATAAAAAAAAAAAAAAAAAAAGAAATTAAGAATCGCATTCTATAACAATATTATACTCCTAAACGGAAGACTGGTCGAAAAGACAATCTTTATTTTGATATATTTTATTATGATATAGATTATGATATAGATATATATTTTATTTTTTATTATAGATTAATAAAATTATAGATTAATAAAATGATCGTGGGTCAGTTATGTTCTGGGACGGAAGGATTCGAACCTCCGAATAGCGGGACCAAAACCCGTTGCCTTACCACTTGGCCACGCCCCATTTCTAGTCGACACTAATAAACACTAATATTGGTACTGGTTGTTCGTCAACTCAAGTCTAAATATCTATTATCTATAAAATAGATTACTAGAATTTTTATACATGTAGACGTAGAATTAAACAGAATTTATTGATCATTACATATAATTCAATTAAGATATTGTATGAAAGTATGGTTTATTCTATTCTCTTTTGATTTGAGAATTGAAAGATTTTTGATTGGGTGAGTTCAAATCAAAGAAAGTTTTTTGGTCTATCTTATTTTCTTTTTATTCATTTTTCTTTTCTATGAATAATAACATATTTATAATAATAAAATAATAAAAAACTCAATTTATTAATAACTCAATCAAAATAAATAAAATACAATTATCCTCAAGAACAAAATGTTTGTTATGCTTAATATATTTAGTTTGATCTGTATCTGTCTTAATTCTGCTCTTTATTCAAGTAGTTTTTTCGTCGCCAAATTGCCCGAGGCCTACGCTTTTTTAAATCCAATCGTAGATGTTATGCCAGTAATACCCCTGTTTTTTTTTCTCTTAGCCTTTGTTTGGCAAGCTGCTGTAAGTTTTCGATGATATCTTTAATTTAATAATGTCTAGACAAATTCATGATTTATTGAAAAAAAAAAAATTCAAAGAAAAGAATTGATAAGATCAGATAAGTCTTACACCCTCAATTCAAATATTGAAATTCTTGTACAACCGCGAAAAATCTGGATCACCCCACTTTATTTCTTGGTGTCAAAATAAAAAATCAAAATAGTAGGGTATGCGGTATAAAAACGGAGAATCTATTCTCTTTTTTACTAAAAAAAATCTTGGAGATTATGTAATGCTTACTCTCAAACTATTTGTTTACACGGTAGTGATATTCTTTGTTTCTCTCTTTATTTTCGGATTCCTGTCTAATGATCCAGGACGTAATCCTGGACGTGAAGAATAAAAGATAAGGTTTTCCTTGCTTGATTTTAAAATGTTCTTAGTAGGATTTTATCTATTACACATTTTTAACTATTAAAAATAAAAAGAGCTCGCGAAAAATTCGAAAGAAAATACCAAGTCATCAACAAAAACGGAAAGAGAGGGATTCGAACCCTCGGTACGAAAAACTCGTACAACGGATTAGCAATCCGACGCTTTAGTCCACTCAGCCATCTCTCCTCCCAATTGAAAAAGGATAATACTATGTTACATTATAAAAAATAAGGATTGAAAGAGCCCTTCATAATATTTTTTTTCATCCGAGAGTGCTTTTTAGTTCCACGGCCCGGCTAAGTACTGACCAGGCCGGGCCCGCCATTTATTGTTCCAACGAATCATAAATAATTTTTTTTTTATTTGAAAACTAAAATACTTGCTTGTTATTACGATTGGAAAAATAAAAACTCATTTGATTTCTATGATATAGAATCAAATGATATCGAATCAAAGTGTCGTTTCTTATCTTAATTTTTTATATTTATTCTTTATTTTCTTTATTCCTTTTATTTTAGTAAATTAGTAAAGTAAATAAATAACAAAAAGGGAACTGTGGATTCTTGCACAATACATTTTCATGTATGTTATGGCTTAAGTAGTTTTGTCGAGACGTCTAGGTCAAAAACCTCCGGCAAAAAAACACTTGTTATTTAGTTTTAGTTATTGAAATTTAATGAATTCTCTTTTCCGAATCTCATTGGGTTCTCTGATACAACACGTAAACGCTCTAATTTTCATGATTATTTTATGATCCTATCCTTTCTTTTTACTCTTTTCACTTTTTATTACGACCCATTTTCTTGTTCGACAAAAGGTTCATTTATATACAATAATCGGATTGTAGCGGGTATAGTTTAGTGGTAAAAGTGTGATTCGTTCTATAATCCTTTATATAGTTAAGGGGTCTTTCGGTTTGATTAATATTTCATTCCGACCAAAAACTTTATTTCTTAAAAGGATTTAATCCTTTACCTCGCAATGAAAAATTCGAGGAAGAATATACATTCTCGTGATTTGTATCCAAGAATCAATTAAAAATTGAAAAATTGGATTATGAGATTACGAAACATAATTTTTTTTTTTAATTAGATCAATACTTCTAATTCAATAAGTATGAGTAAAGGATCCATGGATAAAGATAGAAAGTGGCTTTCTAATCGTAACTAAATCTTTAATTTGGAATTTGTATTACGGAAATTGAAGCAAAATGGCTATTAAACAATGACTTTGGTTTACTAGAGACATCGACAAATTGTTTTAGCTCGGTAGAAACAAAATGCTTTTCCTAAGGATTCTCTCACATAGAAATAGAGAACGAAGTAACTAGAAAGGTTGTTATAATATAATCCCCCTCTTTTCTATAGGGATCGTCTAGAAAGCGGGTTGTTCTGAATACATTCAGACAGAAAAGCTGACATAGATGTTATGGGTGGAATTTTTTTTTCGTTCATGTCTTAATATAGGAATTTATACATCTTCCATAAAGGAGCCGAATGAAACCAAAGTTTCACGTTCAGTTTTGAATTAGAGACGTTAAAAATGATGAATCAACGTCGACTATAACCCCTAGCCTTCCAAGCTAACGATGCGGGTTCGATTCCCGCTACCCGCTTTTACTTTATTTTTTTATTAAATTAATAAGAAATAAGAAAAAAATAATAAGAAATAAGAAAAAAATAGAATTAAATATTTTGAGATT